TACATATTCCAATCCTATTGGATACCAAAAAAATAAAGGGATTCGGGATTTGATCTGTTTGATGAGATAAAGACATAATTACCATCAACTCTCTATTTTTGTTTGAAGTTTTTTGAGCACTTAACCTTTTCGTGGATTCTATCTATTGTTCAACAAACAACAAAGAATTCTCATAAAAGAAAGACCTTTTTGCCTATTTTTTAGTAGAATATGATTGAAGTGCATAACATAGTAAGAGGGCTTGTATTTATTAAACATGTGTAGATAGCTATCTATATTGATTTCCTCCCTTATTGCAGTTCTATTCGGGAAAACGCTATATAAAAATTTCGATTTTCTATTTAATCTATTCAATGAAAAATTGGAGGACTGCCGTTAATTTCCTGAGAATTGCCTATAGGCATCATATATAGATAAGATACCCTAGAACAATTTATGTTCTGGGGTTTACATATACTTCTATTTGCTGTTATAATTGAAATTGGAAAGGATTTTTTTTTATTGAAAAGAATCAATACTGATTAGTTATGTATCAATTTCTATTTTCTTATATAATGAAAAGACCCCTTTTCAAAGAAAAATTTCGACTCAAATCCAAGAATCCTTTATGAATTTACAGTCCCATTTAATAGTTAATGGTTCCAATTTGTCCCGCATTTTTTATTTTGTGACTGAAAACCCACATTTTGTTTTTCAATATAAAAGAGAGGGAAAGGTTTTAGATACAAGATGAAAGTACAAAAAAAAGAAGTTTAGTAATTCCTCCACCCCAAGCAAAGGGGGAATATTTTCATCTATTTCGTATGGTATCATTTTGGCGGCATGGCCGAGCGGTAAGGCGGGGGACTGCAAATCCTTTTTCCCCAGTTCAAATCCGGGTGTCGCCTGATTAACAAAACCTCGAAATTCCTTATTTTTTTGATATAATTGGCTGAATGAATTTTTCCTGAGCAGAAGAAAACGGAGAAAGTGGACTCTTGATACTTGCTCGATTCTAAACATCTGGAAGTTCGGTTCTCTATAGCTAAAGTGCTGTAAATCCTTGCCTCTAGGATTCAAGGATATAGTAGTGTAAGGACTTTTATATAAAGATTTACCAATTCCCTTCCACTAGTAATGTAGTGTTTTAATTACTAGGTTTTGAATTAGATTGGATAGTCCGACGAAAAATCTAATTAGTGGTTGTAGAAAGGGCTGAAGATACTTTCTATACAGACTCACGGCAGTCTCTAAGTATTGAGGCATTCAATAAATATTTAATTCGATGGAAAATTGGCTTTTCTATATCAAATGCAAAAATAAATTCTTTCTTTTCAATAACCCCTAGTCAAGAATGGAATAGACCGCCCCCCGATTCTTTCACAGAAACACCCTTTAGACAGTAAGGATTAGATCAAATGGGAAATAAAGGTATGTGATAGATAATGATCTATCTTGATTCGATATTTTTAGCCCTTTTATCTTAATAAAGATTAAGGACAAGAAAAGAAAAAATAGGTCTTATTTTTCCTACATCTTATTCCTACATCTTAGGAAGATTGGATTCCCTTGATACTTCCAAATGGGTCACTGCCTATTTTGCTTGTGCTTAACGTTTTCCCGATTCTACTAGAAAAATCATATCCTCTAAGAACTTGTTAGAAGCGAATTTCTTGGATCCTTTCATCAACGGTGTTGGGTCAGAATCCCTTTTTGACTCTGCGCCAGTGATTCCACTATTATTAGTGAACAATAATGGAATAATTCCTTCATAGATATAGGGGACATAATTTACATGGATATAGTAAGTCTTGCTTGGGCTGCTTTAATGGTAGTCTTTACATTTTCTCTTTCACTGGTAGTATGGGGAAGAAGTGGACTCTAGAGGTACTACTAATTGAGTTGAGGAATCAAACCATATCGATTCTTTTCTAGATCGTTTTGCAAAGTCTTTTTATTTTCTTTTTTTTTGTTTACCTCTTTCTCCTTACTGGTCAAAGAGAAAAAAGTTCTGTTATGAAGTGGATACGCACCTTGTATGGGAAATAAGATATACATAGCGGTTAGAGACTGCGCATAATAAGATCTTACAATCACATATTGCGCACTTACTTTATCACTTGTTTTCTTATTTTATTTGAAAAATTGTATTTATGCTATGCTTTGTTGACTCATTTCATATCATGACTCAAGAGTTAAAAATGATGGATTTTAGTCTTTCTTTTCAAAATCTGAAGAAATTCCCAGAGAACCTTTTGGATCATCAGTTAACTGTTCGATCAATTACTTCTTCGGAATGCTAAAAGAAAATTACTCGATTTTCTTTTATTAATATACGCCCATACCATTTTTCCTCATTCATTCTTTCGATGGATACCGAAATTCCTATTAAAAATAATCTGAAATCTAGGAACTAGAGCCTTAATATTAAGAATTGCCTTTCGATTGATTATTGTAGATGAAGTAAAGAAATAGAATCGTAATGCTATGTACATTACCTATATCAATACGTATATCAAGAAGATATATATATATTAAATTAATCTATATTAATCCTGTATTTGTATACAGTATATATAGTACAACTTGTTACATTACAATAATAGCTAGTATGGTAGAAAGATTCATATATTTCTTTCTACCATACTAGCTATCGGATCTCAAAGAATACTATACCGCCGATTCTAGTCCGCCAATTTCATTTAAGACGCGAGATGAAAATCCTTTTTTTTCTTCAATCATTGACTAAGAAAAGAAGTCAAGTTTGATTCAAATCAATCACTTTGACTGACTGTTTTTACGTAAATTATAAGTAAAAAGGCAGTAGGAACTAGAATGAAAAGTGCAGTAGCAATAAATGCGAGAATATTTACTTCCATAATCTCATTGTTTTTTTTATTTGGCAATAACTCGGGATTTAATCCCATAGAGATGATAAATCTTTAGACCGTCGATTCAATGGGATGAATTACACCTCGATGATATTGAATCGGATCAATATCATGAATAACAATATCTGAGCTATCAAATCAATTCATCGTCGAGAATTGAATAGTATAACATAGGAAGATCTTTTATCCATACCGAATAAAAATTTTGATTCCTGATCCAACCCCTTTATTTTTCTTTTGTATTTGTATTTGGATTTCTCCTTCTTTTCCATTCTTGTTTTTCTATAACCTATCGCTATCGCCTTTCTAATCCAATTGTTTGCTTAAGTATCATTTAACCGCCCTTCCATTTCCATTGATTACAACCAAAACCAAACAAAAAATAGAAGCGAAATAGAAAAGAAGGGGTTAAGTACTTTTTTTAATGATCTGATTTTTGTGGAAAACAAATAAGTATGATAAAAATAAGTACAAGTAGAAGGGATAAAAAAAGATCTAATATTCTATTAAAATCACTATTTTAGAATTTTTTCTTTTTGCGAAAGTACCAAAAAAAAAAGATTATTCATCCCCCTCTCTCTAAGCTAAGAGAGGTTGTGATCTTTATTTCATTAATATACTCTTTATTTGGATTAATAATGGGACGCATATATCAAAAGATCAGTGTTCAATTTGAATGAGATAGATTGTTTCAAATTCAAACTAGTAATCGAAGTTACACAAACTCGGAACCAGAAAAGGAAATTTTTTGAATCTTAAAAGTCAAAGTATTCTAATTATGTTAAATTCATTTTGGATCTACAAGAAATGAATTCTATTTGTGTATGTGTTACCCGCACATTCAAATGGAGAACTGAATTAATGTATTTTTTATTGGATTTCATTCCGTCGGGACTGACGGGGCTCGAACCCGCAGCTTCCGCCTTGACAGGGCGGTGCTCTGACCAATTGAACTACAATCCCAGGGAAATAAAGTGTTAAGTATACATACATACTCTTCTGATTGCATGGAAACCATTTCTATTTAGATTAGAATGGCAGTCTTGTAACTGTAACAGAGGCGCGAGTGATATATTGCTATCTCTATGGGTGGGTACTTTAGTGAGAGCAATATGGATTACTAGTAATCCATTCGTTATTTCCAAATCAAGTGATAATCAATTTTTCAATGAAAAAAAGAAAAAAACTCTCTTTTCCTTCCACTTTATACTTAGAAATCCTGATAGGAAATTAGGTTGTTAGCAAAATTCTCATTTGTAGGAAAAAATAAATAGAACAGAGCAAGTAAAGCGGTAGGGATATATGAAAAAATTTTACTTTTTTATTCTTTCGTAGCCGGAATTTGTGAAGAACAAATAGTCTATATCATTTCATGGTGGCTCCGCGAATTCTTGGGCCGAGCTGGATTTGAACCAGCGTAGACATATTGCCAACGAATTTACAGTCCGTCCCCATTAACCGCTCGGGCATCGACCCAGGAAGAATCAATTCTAGGCTTATTGATAATCCATGATCAACTTCCTTTCGTAGTACCCTACCCCCAGGGGAAGTCGAATCCCCGCTGCCTCCTTGAAAGAGAGATGTCCTGAACCACTAGACGATGGGGGCATACTTGCCCGACCGCCCTCATATTATACTATGCTCATGGTATAGTATGAACAGTTTTTTGAAATTGTCAATATAATGTAATGGTCTGACTAGACCCGAAAGATCTTTTCGTCTTTCATAACACAATTCTACAAAAATTTTGATTCGTCATTTTTTCTATTCAGAAATCTTTCATTCTAATCGCAATTCTATGACAAGCATTCTATTCTAGAAAGAAATAAAATTTTATAATTATATTATTTAAAAAAATAAAAAAAAAAAGAGAATTATATGTTTAAATTAGATATTTATATATATATATAGATATATATATATATCTATTCTATTTTATTTCAAAAATTGAAAATGGAATTTCATTTAAATAATTAAAATAATAACTAGAAATAGAAAATAAATAGAAATAGAAGTAATACAAAGTATAGGATCCTTTGAGGAAGTGATTGGTCTGCCCCCAAAAAAGGGGGGGGGTTAAACTCCAGTTCTTCTCCTTTCATTCATTGATTATTCGATCCTTACCTAATT